TAAATCCATTTACAATAATGAAACAAGTCAAGAAATAATTAATAAAAAAAATAAAAATCCAATTGAGTTTATTTCGACTATAAAAAAGTCACTTTCTAATATTAGTAATAGTAAGACAAATTCACATATTTTTTATGACTTATCGTACTTGTCACAAGCATATGTATTTTACAAATTATCACAAACCCAAGTTATTAACTTGTATAAAATAAAATCAGTTCTTCAATATCAAGGAATCCCCTTTTTTCTTAAGCCTGAAATAAAGAATTCTTTTGAAACACAAGGAATAGTTCATTCTAAATCAAGGGATAACAGACTTCCGAGTTCTGAAATGAATCAATGGAAAAACTGGTTAAGAGGGCATTATCAATACGATTTTTCTCAGATCAGATGGTCTAGATTAATACCACAACAATGGCGGAATAGAGTTTATCAACGTCGTATGGTTAAAAGGCAAAATTTCAGCAAATGGAATTCATATGAAAAAGACCAATTAATTGATTACAAAAAACAAAATAGTTTTGAAGTCTATTCATTATCGAATCAAAAAGATAATTTTCAAAAATACTATAAATATGATCTTTTATCATATAAATCTATTAATTCTGAAAATAAAAAGGACTCATTTATTTCTAGATCGCCGTTTGAAGGAAATAAGAATAAAGAGATTTCTTATAATTACAACACATATAAAGACACTTTTTTTGATATACTGAGGAGTATCCCTATCAAGAATTATCTAGGAAAGGGCGATATTCTATATATGGAAAAAACTCCCGATAGGAAATATTTGGATTGGAAAATTCTCCATTTTGATCTTAGACAAAAAGTCGATATTGAGGCCTGGATCACGATCGATGCCAATAGTAATCAAAATACTCATATTGTTACTAATAATTATCAAATAATTGATAAAAAAAATATTTTTTATCTTATGATTCCAGAAATGAATCTACCAAACTCCTCAAAAGTATTTTTTGATTGGATGGGGATGAATGAAAAAATACTAAAGCGTCCCATATTGAATCTGGAACTTTGGTTCTTCCCAGAATTTTTGTTACTTTATAATACATATAAAACGAAACCTTGGTTTATACCAAGCAAATTACTTCTTTTAAATTTGAATAGAAATGCAAATAGTAATGAAAATCAAAAGATTAATGAAAAGCAAAAGATTAATGAAAAGCAAAAGGGAAGCTTTTTGATACCATCGAATAAAAAAATAAAGAATCGAAATCAAGAAGAAAAAAAAACAACAAGTAAAGGGAATCTTGGATCCGTTCTTTCAAACCAACAAAAAGATATTGAAGAAGATTATGCGAGATCGGACATGAAAAAAGGTAAAAAGAAAAAACAATACAAAAGTAACACGGAAGCAGAACTAGATTTGTTCCTGAAACGTTATTTGCTTTTTCAATTGAGATGGGACGATACTTTGAATCAAAGAATGATCAATAATATTAAGGTATATTGTTTCCTGCTTAGACTAATAGATCCAAGAAAAATTTCTATATCCTCGATTCAAAGGGGAGAAATGAGTTTGGATATAATGCTGATTCAAAAGAATTTAACTCTTCCAGAATTGAGGAAAAGGGGAATATTGATTATCGAACCCATTCGTCTGTCTGTAAAAAACGACGGACAGTTTATTATGTATCAAACCATCGGTATTTCGTTGGTTCATAAGAGTAAGCACCAAACTAATCAAAGATACCGAGAGCAAAGATCTGTTGCTAAGACTAATTTTGATGAATCTATTCCACCACATGAAAGAATAACAAAAAATAGAGACAAAAATCATTTGGATTTGCTTGTTCCTGAAAATATTTTCTCGTTTAGGCGTCGTAGAAAATTAAGAATTCTAATTTGTTTCAATTCAAAGAATAGGAATGATGTAGATAGAAATCCTGTATTTTGCAACGAAAAGAATAGCAGCCGAGTTCTAGGTAACAGTAATCACCTTGATAGAGAGACAAATCAATTAATGAAATTTAAGTTCTTTCTTTGGCCTAATTATCGATTAGAAGATTTAGCTTGTATGAATCGCTATTGGTTTGATACCAATAATGGCAGTCGTTTCAGTATGTTAAGGATACATTTATATCAACGATTGAAAATTCGTTGATAGTACATTTTTCCTATATATCCTCTACTATATAGGATATATGAAAGCAAATAAATACACACATCACACGTCCTCTGTCTTACATTTCATTCTAAATATCCAATACTAAATGAATAATGTATCAATTCGATCTAGAAATGAATCAACAGAACCTTCTTCATTTTAGGTCTAAATTCTTCGCTTTTGTGAATACGAAAATGTGCCAATCCTTTTCTCTCCCTATCTAAATCTAATTTTCAATTGGATTGATTCATTTGAATTGATAAAATTAGGAGTTCATAAAGAAATTTGGATTAGATTATTGTATATACCACATTAAAATGAATGACATTATTATTACTGATCGGTAAAATCCATATCTGTAAAAAGGGAGAGGAGGCATTTTTTTATGGTAATAAATTCATTAATTTCGGTTATTTCTCAAAAAGAAAATGAAGAAAACAGAGGGTCTGTTGAATTTCAAGTATTCAGTTTCACCACTAAGATAAGGAGACTTACTTCACATTTGGAATTGCACAAAAAAGACTATTCATCTCAGAGAGGTTTGCGAAAAATTTTGGGAAAACGTCAACGACTACTGGCTTATTTGTCAAAAAAAAATAGAGTTCGTTATAAAGAATTAATTGATCGGTTGGATATTCGAGAGACAAAAACTCGTTAATTAAAAGAGTGATATCATTTGAACTTATTCGTTTCAATTTTGATGAACTTCTTTTTACTTTCAGCAATTCATGGAAGAATGACTCGGTAAAAAACTTATGATTGCACCAACTACAAGAAAAGACCTCATGATAGTCAATATGGGTCCTCACCACCCATCAATGCATGGTGTTCTTCGACTTATCGTTACTCTCGATGGTGAAGATGTTATTGACTGTGAACCAATATTGGGTTATTTACACAGAGGAATGGAGAAAATTGCGGAAAACCGAACAATTATACAATATTTGCCTTATGTAACACGTTGGGATTATTTAGCTACTATGTTCACAGAAGCAATAACCGTAAATGGACCCGAACAACTAGGGAATATTCAAGTACCTAAAAGGGCTAGCTATATCAGAGCCATTATGTTGGAGTTGAGTCGTATAGCTTCCCATTTGTTATGGCTTGGCCCTTTTATGGCAGATATTGGGGCACAGACCCCTTTCTTCTATATTTTTCGAGAACGAGAATTGATATATGACCTATTCGAAGCTGCCACCGGTATGCGAATGATGCATAATTATTTTCGTATCGGAGGAATAGCTGCTGATCTACCTCATGGATGGATAGATAAATGTTTGGATTTTTGCGATTATTTTTTAACAGGGGTTGCTGAATATCAAAAGCTTATTACACGGAATCCTATTTTTTTAGAACGAGTTGAGGGCGTAGGCCTTATTGGAGGAGAAGAAGCACTAAATTGGGGTTTATCAGGACCAATGCTACGAGCTTCCGGAATACAATGGGACCTTCGTAAAGTTGATCATTATGAGTGTTACGAAGAATTTGATTGGGAGGTTCAATGGCAAAAAGAAGGGGATTCATTAGCTCGTTATTTAGTACGAATCAGTGAAATGACAGAATCCATAAAAATTATCCAACAGGCTCTGGAAGGAATTCCAGGGGGGCCCTTTGAGAATTTAGAAATCCGACGCTTTGATAGAGTAAAAGATACGGAATGGAATGATTTTGAATATCGATTTGTTAGTAAAAAACCTTCTCCAACTTTTGAATTGTCCAAACAAGAACTTTATGTAAGAGTCGAAGCACCAAAAGGAGAATTGGGAATTTTTCTGATAGGAGATCAGAGTGTTTTTCCTTGGAGATGGAAAATTCGCCCACCGGGTTTTATCAACTTGCAAATTCTGCCTCAGTTAGTTAAAAGAATGAAATTGGCTGATATTATGACGATACTAGGTAGTATAGATATCATTATGGGAGAAGTTGATCGTTGAAATGATAATTGATAATACAACAGAACTACAAGCCATCCATTCGTTTTCCAGATTGGAATTCTTAAAAGAAGTCTATGGGATCATATGGGTGCTTGTCCCTATTTTGACTCTTGTATTAGGAATCACACTAGGTGTACTAGTAATTGTTTGGTTAGAAAGAGAAATATCTGCAGGGATACAACAACGTATTGGACCTGAATACGCCGGCCCCTTGGGAATTCTTCAAGCTCTAGCAGATGGCGTAAAACTACTTTTCAAAGAGAATCTTTTTCCATCTAGAGGGGATACTCGTTTATTCAGTATCGGACCATCCATAGCAGTCATATCCATTTTACTAAGTTATTCAGTAATTCCTTTTGGTTATCGCCTTATTCTAGCCGATCTTAGTATTGGTGTTTTTTTATGGATCGCTGTTTCAAGTCTTGCTCCCGTTGGACTTCTTATGTCAGGATATGGATCAAATAATAAATATTCCTTTTTAGGTGGTTTAAGAGCTGCTGCTCAATCAATTAGTTATGAAATACCATTAACTCTATGTGTATTATCAATCTCTCTACGTGTGATTCGGTGAGACATAAAATTTCCCCTATTTCTTTTCTTTCTAGTAAGAAAGTGAAATGAGTTGAATATATCTTTTATCTTTTTATTCAGCATTCGGGTTGATGAACTAAACCAGATAGTTATATGAGTGAAATAAAACGGCTTTTGAATTTGCAGTTAAAGGGATTGAATCTCATTTCCTATGTACAAGAATGAAATGAAAGTAAATATAAGCAAAGCAGTCGAGACTGTTTACCCCAAGATTGGTTCATTAGGCATCATGGCTTGAAGCGGGTTCAAAAGATCAACTGTATGGAGTTTTTACTATGTATTAACATAGATGTATTACCATAATGGAAGGTTAATAAAAATGAGTGGATGGTTAGGAAGACCAA